TATAGAGACATCGAGCCGGCCCAACCAGAAACTAGAGCTGTATGCATTATATGGACAGAAAGCAATCGACCGGGATCATTCAATACGACAGTATGAACACGATACCAAGGCAAACCCATGTAAATACCCCTTTCTAAAAAATAAACAGACATTATGTAACTTTATCGCATTGGAAAAGACTAGACCGTGTACTTCACCTGTTCGATAGAAAAGGGATTAATATTTATTTGTATTCCCTTCTTTTATCTTCAAGGAAATATAAAAGAACAATTCTGTTTATATTTAATAATATATATTATTTAATAATATATATTTAATAATAACAAAGAGAAACAGATCTTATTCTATACCCGATAAGTACCAATACGCAATGGGAGTATTTTGTTTGGGGAAAAGAATACATAGATACTTGTTTATCTTTATCATTTGAAATCATTCGAACAATTGTCCGATCCGATCGATCCGTTAGTTCCAATTTTGATTTATTCATTCTGCCTTCCTCTATGAGACTTCCAGTCTATATATAAAGTCTATATCTATATTATAATATTATAATCATTATAATCTATATACACTAGATTATATCTACTATGACTATGATATATAAATCTATATTCTAATAAATATATAATATATAAATATAATATTCTGTCATGTATCATAGTACATCATAGTACATAGTATATATACATGGTATATATAATACATATATATACATATATATATAAATATAAATAAATATAAATATAAATAAATATATATAAAATATAAAAATATAAATATAATAATAATATAAATATATAAAAATAATATAAATATATAAAAATATATAAAATTTAATATTAAATAAAATCTAATATCTAATATAAATAGAAATTCGAAAATAAATATAAATAAATATTAAATATAATATAATTTTAATATATTTATATATTTAATATAAATAATATAATAAATTAAATTAAATTAAATATAATAAATATAAAATATAAATTAGAAAATTATATGTAATGTAATTATTAATTTTAATAATTAATAATTTTTTATTAATTTAAGAAATAAAGATAAAAAATGATGAAAACAATAAAGCCATTGTTTTGTTACGTTTCCATATTAAAGTAAAGTATAGTACTTCATTTTTTCTTTATTTTAATGCCCGTTGGTGTTCCAAAAGTGCCTTTTCGGAGTCCTGGAGAGGAAGATGCTGTTTGGGTTGACTTATAGTGCGACTTGTTAGACATATTGGTCATATGGGATTTCCCCGTTACCTCCCCCGATCGAGTATTCTCTGTTTCGCCCAATCCAATAGATATATATTCAATTCAATATTGTATTGATTGAACCATCAAAAATTCGGAGCGTGAAGCACAATTAGATCAATTCCTATTGGGGATCAATATTATCAATTATTCTAATTGATGGTTTACTTGGACTGAGAAAATTAAAGTATACAGGCTCCGCTCATAGAATACCAAATTGGGAATGGTAAGAGTAAAGTACTAGAATGGGAGTGTAATTGTAGTAATATAAATATTGATGTAAATGTAGTAATATTAAATTAAAATATTATATAAATATTATATATATTATATAATTATATATGATCTATACGATACGATTACACGATATAATTACCACTTGTATCATAGGCTATTCTTAGCCTTACTATAGAGATAATCTCAAAAGGTATAATCTCAAACTGTCTAACAAGTACTATGATGAATACATGGAATCGTTTGGGTAAAGGTATGAAACGAATTGAAAAAAAAAAATAAGCAGTACTGAAATCATTTGCCCTATATGTGCAAATATAATTCGGGCAAATATTCCCCCGGAGTAGAACAAAAACCTAAAATAATTGAAAGGACCCATTCAGGAACAAGAAAATTACATCGTGATTTGAATTTTTATGAAACAATACATCAATGAGAAGTTAGTTCAATAAGTTACGAAAATTCTTTTTTTTTTTTTTTTTTTTTACTTTTTATACATTATAGAATATAGGGAACGGGAAGGAGGCCAAAACTCATGTTAAAAAAAAAAATGGAAGAAAAGCAAAACGCTTCATTAGAAAAACAGTTAGAAAAAAAAAAAAGAAATAAGACTGGAATCGACACATTGATTTTTTTATCTTTTGAACCGTATGCATCCAAAGGTGCACGTACGGTTACACAGGGATACAATTTTGCCCTAATCAACCGACTTCATCGAGAAAGACTACTTTTTTTAGGCCAAGAGGTTGATAGCGAGATCTCGAATCAACTTGCTGGTCTCATGGTATATCTCAGCATAGAAGATGCTACTAGGGATCTTTATTTGTTTATAAACTCTCCAGGCGGATGGGTAATACCAGGAATAGCCATTTATGACACTATGCAATTTGTGGTACCCGATGTACATACAATATGCATGGGATTAGCAGCTTCAATGGGATCTTTCATTTTGGTCGGAGGAGAAATTACCAAACGTTTAGCATTCCCTCACGCTTGGCGCCAATGAGTTTTTTTATAAAAAAAAAAAAGAAGACTATGCCTTCGCTCTATCGAATATGAATCAAATAAAAAAAAAAAAAAAAAGAATAAGTAATAATAGCATGGCACTTCGAGTTCGATATGAGCAAACCATTATTGTTTTTTCCTAACATGAGATTTTGTATTGAGATAATAGTATGAAAAAGAAGGGTTATTACCAATTGGATCTTGATCTTATGTGTCAAGAGTTAATTTCAGCGTCACAAACCATTTTTCTTCCACACCAGAAGTCTCTTTCTTATCTTTATGTTATCAGAGAAAGAGTAAAAAAAAATGGAAAAATTTATTTTATCCTTCTTGGATCGTATCAAAAAGAAACTTTGGGATTGCTAAACCACAGACAAGATAAATAGATAAATTCTAAAATTATATAATTATATAAAATAGATAAATTATATTAATAAATTATATTATATATATTATAATTATATAAATTATATATTATATATATTATATTATATATATTATATTATTTATTATTTTATTATATATATAATAAATATATATAATAAATAATATAATAAATATATAATAAAGTAAAATAAAGCAACAGAACCATCATAGTATTTTTCTTTACTACTACGAAAGGAAGGGTGGTAAATGGATCATCTAAACATTTGGATCATATGAGTTATATTTCTTCTTTTCGATAGAAGAAATTCTATTGCAAAAGGAAAGGAAGAAAAAAGAAATTCCATTACAGAGCCGTATGCAATGTACAAAATATGCCCGTACGGTTGTTTAATTTCTTCTTGTTATTTTGATTCCCCCTTACTTTAATCAAATCGTGCGAGATACGCATAGAAGAATCGTTCATGATGTTATATCAATATCATCAGGGTTATGATTCACCAACCTGCTAGTTCTTTTTATGAGGCACAAGCAGGGGAATTTATCCTGGAAGCAGAAGAACTGTTGAAGATTCGCGAAAACCTCACAAAAGTTTATGTACAAAGAACGTACAACCCTTTATGGGTTATATCCGAAGACATGGAAAGGGATGTTTTTATGTCAGCAACAGAAGCCCAAGCTCATGGCATCGTTGATCTTGTAGCGGTCGAAGATGAGAATACTGGAGATTTTATATTTATATAAATTATATAAATATAGAATTCCATTTCAAAATTAGAATTTTCCGTGATTTGATAGTGAATAGAAATCTTTCATAATCATCAACCATCAGGTTAAGATCGATCTAAGCCAACCCACTCTATTCTATCTAGAATGAGATTATATAGACACGACATGCCAACCATTAAACAACTTATTAGAAACGCAAGACAGCCAATAAGAAATGTCACGAAATCCCCCGCTCTTCGAGGATGTCCTCAGCGTCGAGGAACATGTACTAGGGTGTATGTGCGACTCGTTCAGTTCAGATCATGAGTTTGAAGAAATGAAAAAAAATTTTCCAGTATCAATGAACACTACCAATGAATAGGATAGATAGAGTGAAAGACCGCCATTTAATTTACTATCTAAATAACTATCTAAAAATAAAAATGAGGATCTATCATTTACCTATTATATTATGTAATGTAATTTATGGTTTCTATTGGTGCAAATCCAATCACTCCGTTTTAGATGAGAAGCAATTCTCCATTGGTAGCAAATAGTTATCCATTAAGCGGAGGAAATAGTCTTATAAGAAGCAAAAGGGTTATGCTCCTATTCTTATTCTTGAAAAAAAAAACGGACTAACAGGGTCAGCTACCTAGCCAACTTTCACTTTACAGAATTAAATGCCGTCACTGTATGGATAGCCTTTTTGTGAAAAGGACTATTACTTTCTAATTAGAATTAGAAAAAAAAAATAATTCTAATTGAAAAAAGGATGGGGTAGAGCCAAAGAGTGTGAACTATACAAGTTCACAATAAAATTCGATGAAATGAAAGAAGAGGCTCCGGTGTATAGAGAGGACCTCACCGTTTAAAAAGTTGCCATAGAAACGAGGAAACCCACTATTTAGCAGCAGTAGAATTTATTATTTCCAGGCAAGATACCCGGAAGTAAAAATTGTGGTCGGGAAGGTCATAGTAGCAAAAGCCATTGGAATTTATATTTTATATATCGGAAAAATCCGTTTTGTTATTAATCGACCGGAGGAAAAGTATGACTGAAAGAAAATAAATACATTAGTTATTCAAGAAAGTTTCATTTGATTTAATGACCAGAGTTAAACGGGGATATACAGCTCGAAGACGTCGAAAAAAAATTTGTTTATTTGTCTCAACCTTTATAGGGGCTCATTCAAGACTTACTCGAACGAGTACTCAACAAAGAATGAGAGCTTTGAGTTCTTCTCATCGAGATAGGAGCAGGAAAAAGAGAGATTTTCGTCGTTTGTGGATCACTCGGATAAATGCAGTAACTCGTGAGGATATGGTATCCTATAGTTATAGTAGATTCATACACAATCTGTACAAGAAACAATTGCTTCTGAATCGTAAAATACTTGTGCAAATAGTCCTATCAAATAAGATTTGTTTTGATATGATTTCAAATAAAATCATTAATCAATCAAATACAAATAAAGGAATAAAAGAATCTTAATAGAATATAAGAATATACTATACAGGAAACAAGAATGATTGAAACAGAATTTCCCGGAGTCCATTCTCCGGGAAGATAGAAGAAAAAGAAATTAAGATTTGAAATAAACGAGCATCTTTCAAAAAAAAATTTATTACCCATTTTTCCTTTTTTATAACATTTTATAACACAAGAATCAACTCGGGATTCTAGGTTTTTCGAGCAAAACATTAATCTGAGCTTGAGTTCCTATTGGAGTTTTGAGGAGTATGTCTATTTATTTTTGGTTCTAGGACCTGTAGTTCTAGGGATCGACTCCCCTCTCTCCAATTGTTTCTCATTATTACGAAAAGGTAACGAAGATAAAATACGAGCTTGTTTTATAGCAATAGTAATTAATCGTTGTTGTTTCAAGGTCAACCTATTCATCCGTCTAGATAAGATTTTTCCTTGTTCACTAATAAATCGACTAATTAAACTCATGTTTCTATAATCGATTCGATCCCCCGATCCAATTGGGGGTAAACGCCTACGAAAAGATCGCTTGTATTTACGAAAAGGTTGTTTGTATTTATCCATGGTTTGCTTATTCCTTGTTTGTTTATTTCTTATACTTATATCTTATAATCTTATATCTTATATATAATTATTCTTAATATATAATTTAATATAATTTATAATTATAATAATATAATAATAAATAATAATAATTAAATAATTAGAATAATGAAATATTATATAATAATTAGAATATTAGAATATAAATAAAATAATCTAGAAAATACAATTCTACTTTTTTTTATTCATTTAAGATCCGACCAAAATAGGATTTGGTTTGTATTATCTATGTGAAGATGTCAAGTTCTTACTCTTCCCGCTCCTTGGAAAAATCACACATGCATTCTGTTCCATCTATTTCTTTATTTCCCCATGAATCATATATTTTTGACAATAGCGACAAAATTTTCTCAATTCTAATCGATTGGGTGTATTGTGTCGATTCTTTTGAGTAATATATCTAGAAAAGCCCGGCGATTCTTTATTGACACCCTTTCGAACACAACTGGTACATTCCAAAATCACTATAATTCTGATATCTTTACCCTTGGCCATGGACCTCCTTTTCATTTTGGATCGACTTCACTTTTTAACTCTCCTCATTTTTGTTTTTGATCCGAACCAAAAACAAAATAAAATAAAAAATATATATTTACTAACTAGAGATAACTAGAGATGGAATTTAAAAATCTTATTATTATTAGAAGTCGAATGACTTCGAAGTACTATAATCTAAAATTCGAAGTACTATAATCTAAAACAATAAAGAAAGAGAGTCATATTCATTAATAGAAGTTCATTAATATTAATATAAGAATATTAAATATAGTAATAATTAAGTAATACAATTTTTTCTAACTAGGAATTATTCCTTTCCTATCCTAATTCCTAATCCACATTTCTATTTCTTTTATCCCAAATTATATCGTAGATTCACTGTATTTTGACTGAGGTTCGATACACTTTCTTTTCCTATCCTAAAGAAAAGGGGATCTAAATTGAAGCCATGTTACGTGGAATGGTATCTCAAATCTTCTTCATTTCTTCACATATCAATACAAGACAAGAATTCAATTAGAATTAAAAAAAGGGGAATGACAAGGCATCTGGAAATAAACGATTAATTTCTATCAATAGACCCGCTAAAGACCCAAACCATAGAGTGGTTAGCACAGGTGCCGTGGAGAGATATGTTTTTATATCTCGCATTTTAAATCCTCCTTCTTCTTTGATATTTATTTATTTGAAATTTTTTTCTTTATTATTAATCATTATATTATTATATATTTATATAATTTCTATTTATATAATTATATTAATTATATATATATATTATTATTATATTATATATATGTTATATATATGTTATATGTTAATAATATATATGTTAATAATAATAATATATATGTTATGTTATATATTATATATTGTTGATATGTTAATAATATATATGTTTATGTTATATTAGTTAGATATTAGTTATATTAAGTTAATTACGTTATAGTAAATATTATTATAATTAGAATTTAATATTAAATATTATAATATTAATTTATAATATTAATATAATAATAATATATTTTTAGATTTTAAATATTTTCATTATTTAATTTTAATATTAATTATTAATAATTTTATAATTATTTTTTTATTTTATTTTAATATTTTAATTTTCATATTTTTTTTTGAATATATAATTTATATATATTATATATAATTTATATAATTAGAATAATTATAAATTAATATAATTAGAAATAATAAAAAAATTAGATTAAACATATGATTATATGAAACTAAAAAAAAAAAAAAATGACAAGAACATTATACCTAATTCTACCTAATATATATATTATATAGGTAGTAAGGTAGAGGAAA